GGCATGAATATAGCATCTACAGGATAACTTGCGTCTTGAAAATTATTTGGCGTTTGTATACGATATCCGCGATTCCTCTCGATCTTTAATTCAATACACAAATTAATTGGCTCCGTTAGGTTAGCTATATGCTGTGTATTATCAACGATTTCCACAGAAGGTGGTAAGATGATGTCTTGAGCAGTTACGCATCCAGGACCCTTGACACAAATAGACGCATCACGAGTTCCATACAGATTACTTCTCAATACAATTTCTTTCAAATTCATTAAAATTTCATGTACTGATTCTTGAATACCGACTATGGTAGAGTATTCATGTGGTATTTTTTCAGATTTTGCACGTGTGATACATGTTCCCTCTATTTCTCCAAGCAAAGCTTTTCGCATCGCAATGCCTATAGTATCGGCTTGACCCTTCATAAGTGGAGACAGAATAAAGCGTCCATAATAAAGACGCTTACTGTCTGCTCTTGATTCAACACACTTCCACTTTAGTGTCCGAGTCGATACTCTTATTTTCTCTCGAACCATAGTAATATTTTTTGATCAAATCATTGAATTATTTATTTCTCTTGAAATTTATCTTCAATGTTTATTTTTACACACGTCGTTTTTTAGGGGGCCTACAGCCATTATGTGGCATAGGGGTTACATCCCGTATGAAACTTAAGAGTATACCGCTTCTACGAATAGCTCTTAATGCTGCATCTCTTCCGAGACCAGGGCCCTTTATCATGACTTCTGCTCGTTGCATACCCTGATCCACTACTGCCCGAATAGCATTTCCTGCTGCGGTTTGAGCGGCAAATGGTGTCCCTCTTCTTGTACCTTTGAATCCACAAGTACCGGCGGAGGACCAAGAAATTACCCGACCCCGTACATCTGTAACAGTCACAATTGTATTGTTGAAACTTGCTTGAACATGAATAACGCCCTTTGGTATTCTACGCGTACTTTTACGTGAGCTAATACGTCCATTTCTACGTGAACCGATTCTTGGTATGGGTTTTGCCATATTTTATCATCTCATAAATCTAAGTCAGAGATATATGGATATATCCATTTCATGTCAAAACGGATCCTTTATTTATTTTGATGTGTATATCGTGGGTGACCTTTAGGGGTCCTTTTTTTATAAAGATTATCCTTGTCTTTGTTTATGTCTCGGATTGGAACAAATTACCATAATTCGTCTCCGCCTACGGATTAGTCGACATTTTTCACAAATTTTCCGAATGGAGGCCCTTATTTTCATATTTGTCATTCCTTACCTTAATTCCGAATCTACTTATTGGAAGAAAATAAGTTTCTTGAAATTTTCTATTTCGAATTGTATCCCTACAAAAAAAGAATATTGCAAGTGAAAAGACTACTTCACCTAATCATTCGAATCTTTGTTTCGTAGTCTCTAAATTATACGCCCTCTGGTTTGGTTGAATCGTAACAACTTACTGCAATTTTTACTCTATATGACCTAGTATATGTATAAAACTATGTCGAATCCTTCCTGAAACGTAACCTAGAATTGGATCCTCATTATCGAAACAAACCCCAAACATACCATTGGGAAGTGATTCAGTAATTAAACCTTCATAAATCCTTTTTTGTTCTTTCATTCCAGATGAAACCCCTTTCAAAGTATCAATTAATGAAGGAGGAGTGGTATTAGAAACCCACCTCTTCTCTTTTTTTTTTTTACAAATAGGGAAGTTCTGTGTATAATTCGAATATCATAAAGATTACCATATATAACACAAAATTTCTCCGCCGATTTCCTGTAGTCGAGCTTCTCGGTCTGTCATTATACCCCGAGAAGTAGAAAGAATTACAATGCCCATTCCGCCTAAAATTCTAGGAATTCGTTGATAGTTAGAATAGATTCGGAGACCAGGTCGACTGATCCGTTTTAAATTTAAAATCGTTTTATATGGTCCTTTCCTATTTCTTCTATGTCGTAGGGTTAAAACCCAAAAATCCTTGTTGCTTTCCCGATGTTTCCTTACGTTTTCAATAAAACCTTCTCGTAAAAGTATTTTAACAATGTTTTCGGTGATGTTAGTAGATGGTATTCGAACCATTCCTTTTCTATTCATGTCAGCATTGCGAATAGAGGTTATTATGTTAGCAATAGTGTCCTTACCCATGATAAACGAAAATTATTGGTTACTTTTCATTTTGATCTAATCAACATGCTTTTTTTATTAAATAGTTATTAATTTAAAAAGGTATATACGTGATACACAATCTACTAATTAATTTAATTCAAATACTATAACTATCTCAGTCCCATCTTATAATACTTCAGGTGCTAATGAAATTATTTTAGTGAAATTTAACTGTTTCAATTCTCGGGCAATCGCACCAAAAATTCGAGTTCCTTTTGGATTTCCTTCTTGATCAATAACAACCGCAGCATTGTCATCATATCGTATTATCATACCGTTTTCTCGTTTGAGTTCTTTACAAGTACGTACAATTACAGCTCTGATCACTTCTGATCTTTCTAGAGGTGTATTTGGGACGGCTTTCTTGATTACAGCAACAATAACGTCACCAATATGAGCATATCGTCGATTACTAGCCCCTATGATTCGAATACACATCAATTCTCGGGCTCCGCTGTTATCTGCTACATTCAAAAGGGTTTGAGGTTGAATCATATTATTTTGGAATCTTTTCTTTCAATGCAAAGGGCGAAGTCAAAAAAAAAAAAGAAATATTGTTTGTCCAAAAAAAAAAAAAGAAATCTTCAATTGCAATTGTTTTTTTTTTCATCTCAAACAAAGACCGCTTTCCTTTGATTCTACATTTTTATCCCGAAGTAATGAATTGGGTTCGTATAGGCATTTTCGACGCCGCTATTGAAATAGCTTTTCTGGCTATATTTTCTGCTACTCCACCCATTTCATAAAGTATTCTACCTGGTTTAACAACAGCTACCCAATATTCGGGGGATCCTTTCCCTGAACCCATACGTGTTTCTGTGGGTCTTAGTGTAACGGGTTTGTCTGGAAATATACGTACCCATATTTTTCCGCCGCGTCGTGCATTTCGTGTCATTGCCCTTCGTCCCGCTTCGATTTGTCTAGATGTGATCCAAGCGGGTTCAAGTGCCTGAATAGCGTATCTACCGAAGCAAATACGATTGCCTCGATAAGACATTCCTTTCATTCTTCCTCTATGGTGTTTACGAAATCTGGTTCTTTTGGGGTTATAGTTGATGGTTATTTCTCAATTCCATCTCTACTACAGAACCGGACATGAGAGTTTCTTCTCATCCAGCTCCTCGCGAATGAAACGATTCAAAAAAATATACATGTATTTACTGAATAATAGATTGAATCGTGGGATTCTTTGAGATTTAATTTAATCAATCTATTAGAAATTTTATAAATTTGTATATCTTCTTTTGATAGAAAACTAAACTCTTTATAGATTCTAGAATAATTTTTTTTTATTATAATTATAGTTTTCTAAAAAATTATAGATAATATAATCTCGTTTTGTTATTTTTTCTTTTATTATAAGGTTATAACAAATCTTTATTTTGTTTTGCCTTTTCTTTTTTTATCTATTATTATACGCCCAAAATTTAGAAATATAATAAAATGGAAACGTTCGCGGGCGAATATTTACTCTTTTTATATGTGTTTCGGTTCTCGGGTTAATTAGCCCATGAACCGACCTCTCATAATAAATGGATTGGTCTTGGGTTCCTTCCGCCATCCTACCCAATGAATTATTAGGATTCGTTTTCAATAGAATATTATGTATTCACGGGTTCCCTCGTTCCCATCGCCTCTCGATTAATGGTTAGGTCTTAATTCTACAATGGAGCCCTTAATAAAATTTGTTCTTGAGTCAATCTTCTCAGTCTTTATTGTCTCGGGGCTCTTGGCTTTTTTGTTCTATGAACAGATTCATCTAATTATGAATCCGTCAGTCTTAATGCTTTATTACACTACCTTTTATGAGATGACCCATAGACCTTACATATTACATATTGGAATCATATATCATTCATATTCTTTTTCTCTCTTTCTTTCACCCTTCCGTTTATCCGCATACTTTTATTGCTTCACAACTCATAATCGGATTGTTTTTTTTATGCAAAAAAAATTTCAGTTGCTACAATGATATGACCAATATAACATATCTTGCCTGGTTGGTTTTTTAGATCCAGATAATGCGAAGCGATGAGTTGGTTATTAGTTTTATAATTATTAGTTCAGATTATGTATGGGCTGATCTTTCTTTTTGGTTTTAATCCTAACCTTAAAAAAACCGACGAGTCACACACTAAGCATAGCAATTATCTCAAATGATTAATTTCATTTTTATTTAACCTTATAGAATTGCTCATTTTTTATTTAAACGAAAAAGACTGATTTGTGATTTCTTGGTCTATCATTGAATAAAACGTAAACACAAGTTGAGTAAGGGCTTATTATTGCTCGTCTACAAATATCCAAATTTTTATGCCTAATACCCCATAGATAGTTCGAACTGGATAGCAACAATAATCAATTTTAGCTCGAATGGTTTGTAGAGGAACCCTTCCTTCTCTGATCCATTCGACACGTGCAATTTCTTTTCCGTCTATACGTCCGGCAATTTGTACTTGAATTCCCTTTGTACCCGCCTGTTCAGTTAATTCAATAGCTTTTTTCATTGCTTTTCGAAATGAAACTCTATTCTTTAATTGTCCGGCTATAAATTCTGCGAGAATATTAGGGTGTCCATAAGGGTTTCCTATTCTTGTAATAGCAATGTTGAGTTTTCGGTTCACAGAATTTAATTCTTTTTGTACATTCATCCGTAATTCTTCGGTTTTTCGAGACCCACCTTCTATTAATAACTTTGGGAATCCCATAAAGATTATCACTTGAATAAGATCAATTCTTTTTTGAATCTCGATACGTGCAATTCCCTCAACACCAGAGAATATTCTCATGTTTTTTTGTACATAATTCCGGATACAATCTCGTATTTTTTGAT